CAGAAGATGTTAATCGTAAATAAGAAGATTGTTTACGAAGAAAAACTAATACAAATTCGCATTCAGATACATAAGAATTATATGGGAACCGAAATAGTCTTTTATTTTCTTTTGAAAAAAAGAAAATAGAATTATTCGGAGTAATAAGACTATTCCAATTATGATATTCGTGAAGAAAGAATCGCAATAAATGTAAAGAAGGAACATCTTGGATCCAGCATTGAAGGATTTGAACCAAGATTTTCAGATGGATGGGATAAGGTATTAGTATATCTGACACATAATTTAAATGCGATAATTTGTCCTCCAAAAAGGGAAATATTGAATGAATAGATCGTAAATTCAAATTCTGAGATTTTGGTATTTTTTTTTCTTCGAGGGAAGATACTAATCGCAGCAAGAATGGAATTTCCACAATGACTGCAAAACCTTCCAATATCATCTGAGAATAAAAATGAAAATAAAAATTGTGCCCAACGAATCGATTTTGGTTAGAATCGTTAACCGAATAAATCAAATAATTCTGTTGATACATTCGAATAATTGAACGTTTCACAAGTACTGAACTAGATTTATTGTCATAACCAAAAATTTCCGTGGATTCGTAAAAAATCGAACCATTTAAACCACGATCATGAGCAAATGTGTAAATATACTCCTTAAAGAGAAGCGGATATAGAAAGTGTTGTTGCCGAGATCTATCTTTTTCTAAATATCCTTGTAATTCTTCCATTTACATTTCTACTTGAACCAGAGGCAGGACCCATTTCATTTTTTGGGTTATCAAATGATACATAGTGCAATATGGTCAGAACAGGGTATATATTATGTATATAATTACAGTAAGAAAAAAATATATATCCCACAAACAAAGGAAACAGGGGAGTCCAATCAACAGATCTTTTTCCTCTCCTTTTCTATCCAATTGGTTTATGTTCGTTATAATTACAAGAGGGTAAAAAATCCTTTATTTTTGCAACTCGATCGCTCTTTTGACTTTGGAATAAATTCTCTTTATCAGTATACTGTTTCTTCTACACATCCGTCTCCAATCCATAATAAAGAATAATTAGGATTCATTAAAAAAAAAAAAAAGAAAGAAAATCAATGGTCCACTCACAAAAGAACCCACCCTTTCCCGCATCAGGCACTAATCTATCTTTAACGTCTAATTAGATCGGGTAATCATTCAAATTAAGAACAAAAGCTCGTTGCTTTTTATTTCACCAGAATTAGAGCCATAGGGCTCTATCCATTTATTCACTAGACCCAACTGTAAATGTGAATTTTTTTTTTCTTTTTGGAAGTGAAAAAAAAATTTGTAACGATCCGGTAAGGATAAACTCAAAGTTCTACTTTAATTAAAATTAAATAATAAATTCTACTTTAATTAAATAATAAATTAAATAATAAATTAAATAATTAAATAATAAAAATAATAATAATATTTTATTACGACATGCTGTTTTTTCCATTCATTACCTTTGAGGATCAGTCGTGGTCTTATAGACTCTACCAATAGTCTGGACGAATCTGTTGCTTCATCCAAATGTGTAAAAGATCATAGTCGCACTTAAAAGCCGAGTACTCTACCGTTGAGTTAGCAACCCGAATAAAATAAATAGGATATATATATAAATACGGTCAAAATAAAAAAATCAATTGAATTGCACTGCACGACCCCGTCAAAACATTGAACTAGAACAAATCGAAAAGAAAGATTTGTTGATCAATTAAAAACACCAAAATACCAAAATGGACAGATCGGGTTAAACAACAACAGATTCCCAATAGAGATGTCCAAATTGTGACAAACCACCATTTTCTTTATCAATTCTCTTTTCTTTTTCGTTAAGAAAATACATCTTGTATGCCAGTAAATCCGGCAGGGCAAACCCATCATTTGACTGAAGTGAAGGAAAGAAAAAACCAATATGGGGTGGAGATAAACGGATCTATTTATCTATGATCGAATTATATTTCTTCGATGCACCATTGTCAATATGAATCCAATGTTAAGAAAACAAATTTAAGTAAATCAAATAAGGACTTGTGTTGGATTGGCACAACATAAACATAAATAATAAATTTGGATGAAAAAAATACGAAAGAGGTAAAGTAAAGAAAAAATCTCGGGTTTATTCAATCAATAGAGGTACAATAAGCAAGATTAACCCCTTGTTTGTTGGTGGATTCCCGCAACAAACAAAACAAGAAAAAAAGTAAATTAAGTATGAATACAGCAAGAAAAGGGCAAATTGTGTGTAAATAATTACACAAAGATAGATACTAGTTACCCCCCCCCCTTTTTTTATTTATTAATTTTGTTTTTTTCCTTTAATTAACTCGAATCGAAGTTCTTTCTTGAAATAATTCTGCCTTCCTTAAAATATCACAAACAGTTCCCGTAGGTTGAGCACCTTTTTCAAGGAAATATAGAATAACAGGAACATTTAAATAAGTTTGATTCTTTATCGGATCGTAAAAACCTACTTTTCTAAGATCTCTTCCTTCTCTTCGGGATCGAACATCAATTGCAACGATTCGGTAGATGGCTCATTGGAATAGATGTAAATAAACAATGCCCCCCCTAGAAACGTATGGGAGGTTTTCTCCTCATACGGCTCGAGAAAAAAGGATTCTAAATTTCTGTATATGTATATAATGGCAAATGGATCCATAAAATCATGAATTAGACTATGATTTGAGTCGTTTTTTTATTCTTCCTTACAGAAAAAAAGAAATCTCATTCGTACTCATAACTCAAGTTGGGTAATTCTGACAGAGTTCGAAAGGAAACCCTTAGACATTTATTGAGCCGTCTCTAACCTCTTTCGTTTGTCTCATCTCGAATCTATTTTTATTCCTCATTCTGATTCAATTGTTTCAACAATTGAAAATAGTGTTTACTTGTTCCGGAATCCTTTATCTTTGCTTTGTGAAATCATTGGGTTTAGACATTACTTCGGTGATCCTTACTCCTTTCAAAAGAGCAGCAACATACCTTTTTGTTTTTTGTTATTTTTTTCTATACTATAGAAATAGAATATGAACGGTGAATTCCCTTGTGATACACTTTTGATCGAAATAGTTTTACCAATTCTGAAAAATTTTACTTTTTATTTTATTTTTCAAACTTCTTTGATTTTTCGATTTTTTTAACCTTTCGATTTATATATTGAGGATATACTTACAAAGTTGGTCTAACTTATTGATAGTTACTAACCCTAGATTCTTCCCCCTGATAAACGAATCAATCCTTTCTGCTCGAGCTCCATCATGTACTATTTACTTACAACCTAACACAAATTAGGTTCCTAACAGAGCAGAACAAACTATGTCGAGCTAAGAACATCTTCATTCCTATAGAAAATGGTGGATGTAAGAATCCACAGCCGATCATGTCCTTCAAGTCGCACGTTGCTTTCTACCACATCGTTTCAAACGAAGTTTTACCATAACATTCCTCTAATTTTATTTCAAACCGCTATGTAATTGATTCAATATGGAATCATGAATAGTCATTGGCTCAACCGGTGTGTGTATACCGGTATATAATAGTACATACTTTCTATCTATCTATCTATGGATAGATAAGTATTTATCCGGGGAAGGCTCGGCAAGGATCCAATTTATTTAACTCTATATTCTATCATATGAATGAAACATATTTCTAAAAAAGACGAATAAATAAGTTTGCTTAAGACTTATTTACATCTTAAAAAGATTGTTCGGGACAATCAATCATGAAGGATCCATTTTTCTCGAACAAATAAACTATAAACCTCAAAAGAAGAACTTTTAATATTAATAGATTTGCAATCCCGGAACAAAATCAATTATTAATAAAACTTTTTTATTTTATAAAATACAGATTTTGTTTTACTTCAGGTTCAAGAATTTTTCTTTTCCATCAATTTCATAAAGTCAAGTAGATGCAATATACGAATTTCCCCCCAATCGCTACATTACATTGATTTACAATTATTCATTTGAACCGGATAAGATATAAGATGAACCAGATAAAATACAAAAAAATGGGGTCCAGATCAATTCGTTTTTACTATTTTTTTCCCACACCAGCTTTAGAAGTTTTAAGACCAGTGATGAAATTAGTACCAAAAACTCCCTACTCTTTAGTCTCCACATAGACTGTGGAATTGGGATACCCCATTTATTTACTTTAGGCTTTTTACCCTTGGTAAGGGAATAAAGAGGCCTTTCTTTCATTCACATTTCGATTCAGAATGCTTCATGTGAGAATTGACATTTCATAGATATGGGACATAAAGTTTCCATAAGTAACTAAGTTTCAAATGAATATTGAGTAGTACGAACATATCCTGAATGTGAATGATAAACCCAGAATTTCTTTTTTGAATTCAAAAAAAAAAAGATATTTATTTCCACCCACATTTGACACTTGATTACGTTTGTGAGAAACCAAATGAAAGAAAAAATATGATTCTAAGAATCATTCTTAGAATTCAGAACAAAAGATTGTTCTCGTTAACAATTTTATGTTTCGTGTGGGATACGATGCGATCCCATCTTTCGTTTCTGATGGAAACGATCTGGGACGGAAGGATTCGAACCTCCGAGTAACGGGACCAAAACCCGCTGCCTTACCGCTTGGCCACGCCCCATTTCGAATTTCTATTCGACACTAATAAACATTAATATCGGTATTGGTTATTCGTCAATTCCAACCCAATAAATAAATACATTGGGATATATTGTTGCTAGGATTCAACACATGTAGATATAGAATCAAAAAAATTCATTGATCATTACAGGGAATTCAGTTAAGATATTGTATGAAAATGGAATTCCTTGTATTCTCATTTGAGAATGGAAGGAAAGATTTTTATTTGGGAGAGTTCGAAAAAAAAGAAAGATTTTTTGACTTGTCTTTTTTTCCCTTATAAAAAAAAAACTCAATCAGAATAAAATTATCTAATCTACAAGAACGAAATTTTGTTATGCTTAATATCTTTAGTTTAATCTGCATCTGTCTTAATTCTGTCTTTTATTCGAGTAGTTTTTTCTTCGCCAAATTGCCCGAAGCTTATGCCTTTTTAAATCCAATCGTAGATGTTATGCCTGTCATACCTGTACTTTTTTTTCTCTTAGCCTTTGTTTGGCAAGCTGCTGTAAGTTTTCGATGATTTAATACTCTGCTAAATTCATGATTTATTCGATAAATCAAAATTCGAAAAATTGATAAGACCAGATAAGTCTTACATTATGAACCCTCGATTCAAAAATAGAAATTCTTGTATATTGAATAACCGCGGCGATGAATTTTGATCAACTTATTTCCTCGTTCTGACCTTACAGTGAGCAAAGACTTTATTAGGTTGCCTACAATACCTAATTATTCATATGACAAGAAATTTTTGATAACGAAGGAATCAAAATCTTATTCCAAAGAAATTCGTGAAAATGACTTTCTTTTCAAAAAACACTTCATTTTTTTGGGGGTGTCATGTCAAAACAAAATAGTGTATGTGGTAAAAAATAAGTAACCTATTCCCTTTTTCAAAAAAAAAGATCTTGGAGATTGTGTAATGCTTACTCTCAAATTATTCGTTTATACAGTAGTGATATTCTTTATTTCTCTCTTCATCTTCGGATTTTTATCTAATGATCCAGGGCGTAATCCTGGACGTGAGGAATAAAAAAAAGATATTTTTCGTTTTTCCTGCTTTTTCTAAATTTTTTTTTCTTATGATTTTATCTATTCCATACATTTACCTATGATAAAATCAAGGGATCGAAATTCCTTCGAATTCGAAAGTCTCAAGTAATAAGAAGAAGCGGAGAGAGAGGGATTCGAACCCTCGGTACGAATAACTCGTACAACGGATTAGCAATCCGCCGCTTTAGTCCACTCAGCCATCTCTCCCCATTCCCATCCCCATTTAAAAATGGAAAATTTTTTATGTGATGTCACACGTGAAGTAAAGATTGATAAGTTATTTTATTATAAACTTATAAAGATATATAAAAAGAACAATAAAGCAATATATATATATATATATATAGGATAAAATAAAAAAAAAATATATATATAAGAAGAAATTTGATCAGGAATTCAATTTAGATAATGATTCGAAACGGATATCCCCAATAGAAAAATACCCTACTTCTTTTATTTTGTACGAAAGGTTTATTCCCCCGGCTTGGTTTAAGTACTGGCCGGGCCAGGCCAGTATTTCCATAGATAAAATGATTTAATAATGATTTGATATCAATCAAAAATACTTGTTGAAGTGTCATTTCTTATTATTAATACTTAATATTATATTAATACTTAATCTTAATATTATTACTTAATATTATTATATATTAATTTTTATTTTCTTTTTATCAATTTATTACTTACTGGAAAAAGAAACTGGAATAATAAATATATATATATATATATATTTATTATGTACATATATATGTACATATATTAAACAATAAAAAGTATTAAAATGAAAAATAAAAAAAAAATATCAAATATTAAACACACATATTTATAAACGTAGTTATAATATAACTCATTTATTTGTTCAAGAGACAAGCTTTATTTGAACAATTGAGATCCAATTGACCCGAATTCTTAATTCATAAGTAAGATCTGGCGGTTGAAAGAGAAGTTGAAAAAAAAAGAAACCATGTATGCAGATTTCATCCTTTCTATGATCCAGCTTCAATGATTCTTTCAGACCGGGACTGTCAGTAATGACTTCGTATCAAACGAAAAGAAAAGTATAACATAACTATAACTTTTTTTATGTTATTTAAGTAAGCTTTCTGCTCTTCGCCTATTTAAGTCCCCGGCGGGACGAAGCGTCAACGCTAAAATTTTCATGATTCTGATGCTATCTTGATTGCGCCTCACTCTTTTGTTCGACAAATGGTCCATTCATATACAATAATAAATATGTAGCGGGTATAGTTTAGTGGTAAAAGTGTGATTCGTTCTATCAAAAACTTAAATAGTTAAGGGGTCTTTCAGCTTTTTTCATATTCCGATCAAAAACTTTATTTCTTAAAAAGGTTTAATCCTTTACCTCTCAATAGTATATTTGAGGAAGAATATACATTCTCACGATTTGTATCCAAAGGCCGATTAGAAATTGAATAAAAAAGATTGGATTATGGGTATGGAGTCGCGAAGCATAATTTTTTTGGATTGGATTAACTCTTCCAATTGAATGAGTATGAATAAAGGATCTATGGATGAAGATACAAAAGTTTATTTCCAATCGTAACTAGATCTTCCATTTTTTTTTGTAAAAGGGAAATTGAAGCCAAATAGCTATAAAACGATGGTTTTGGTTTACTAGAACCATCAGCATATTGTTTCAGCTCGGTGGAAACCAAATTCTTTTCCTCAGGATCCTGCGAGTGGAAATAGGGAACGAAGTAACTAGACTAAATGGATTTAGTATAATCCCCTTCCTCTAGAGGGATCATCTAGAAAGCAAGTAGCTTTGGATGGATTCA